TTAATCTAAGAAAAATCCATTTTTTTGTAATCTCTAGTAAAAGAATTTTAGAGGATGTTTTCCAATTGTTTTAGAGAACGAATCGGGAGACAATAAGGATTAGATCAAATGGAAATAAGAGATGCAAATAAGAGATGCAAATAAGAGTCTGAGTATGCAAAGAAATCTATCTTGATTCTATTCTATATTTTTTATTTTTGACTTAATGAAATGGGGGGCAAAATAAAACATACGTCTTTTTATTCGTACCTAATTAGTACGATGCATTTCCTTACTACTCCCAAGGATATTTTATATTTATGCTTAATTTAATATTTTTCAATTCTACTAGAAATCAGATAAGAACTTGTTACATGTTCTAATTGGATGTTTCGTCAATGGTGTTATGACGGAATATTTTTTTGACTCTGTACCAGCGATTCCACTATTATTATAAGATATTATAAAATTTTTAGTGAAAAATAAAAACGAAAATAATACAAGAAAAATTAGTAAACAATAATAAAAAAATTTCTATCATATTGATAGAGATAGGAGACAAAATTTACATGGATATAGTAAGTCTTGCTTGGGCTGGTTTAATGGTAGTTTTTACATTTTCCCTTTCCCTTGTAGTATGGGGAAGAAGTGGACTCTAAGAGTACTACTAATTGAGTTAAGGGATCAAAATGTCTCAATTATTTTATAGCTAAGTTCTTCCATTTTTTAACTATTGAATTTTGTTATTTTATTAATACTAATTAATTATTTTAGTAATAATTAATACTAATTAATGAAATGCAATTCGATACTTCATTTTGAAATTCTATTGTATTCCAGTGGTGTAATATAATATTGAAAAAAAAAATACTCTTTAAATCAAACAAATATTTGAATTGTTCCCATCTTATTGTCCCGGGAATACAGATAATTGGAAACGGATTACTACTCCAAACTTAATTCTTTTTAAGATTTCTATTTCGATGAGCTGGTTACCACCAATCTTTTCTAAATATCAAAAACTTTTTCATCGAATCCCCTGATCAGTTGTCAATTATTGAATCAATTCATTTTTTTGGAATACTAAAAAGATTATTTTTAGTATTTTATTATTTATCGGGATTATGAAAAGAATGTGAAATCGAAAAATTCAAATAATACGAATAAAAATTTCTTTTTGATTATTTCAGATTGATTGGAACCAATACAAATATAATAGATTAGATCAAACAAAGAAAAAATGTGGACACTATGGAATTGACATTCCATAGATATCTATAGATATACCCATACCCCATATGAAAAGAAATATTTAAATTGGTCCATCCATATTAAACTTCTTTTCTTTTAAGTAAAACATTCCATTTTTACCATACCGTAATAGATAGTATAGTAGAAAGAAATAGATTTGATTTCTTTCTACTATAACTATACTATATGGATTTCATAGAATTATGCTGATTGTAGTCTGATCATTTTATTTAAAAGAAAGACCCGAAATGGAAACCCTTTTTTCTTTATTCAATCATTGTCATCGCATTGATAAGAAATCAGAAGTCATGTTTAAGTAAAATTAGTTACTTTGACTTACCGTTTTTACGTAAATTATAAGTAAAAAGGCAGTAGGAACTAGAATGAAGAGTGCAGTAGCTATAAATGCGAGAATATTGACTTCCATAATCTCTATGTTTTCTTTCTCTTTTATTTCTAATAAATACTTCGGGATTTAATCCCATAGAAATGAAAAATCTTTCGTCAGTAAATTCAGTGGTATAAATTTTATCTCGATGATATAAAATCGGATCAATATCACGAATAACAATATCTGAGCTATCAAATCAATTCATCGTCGAGAATTAAATAGTATAACATAGGAAGATCTTTTATCCATACCAAATAAAAAAAAATTACTTTCTGATGCAATGAAAAATTCCTTTTTCTTTCTTCGTCCGAACCTTTACCTTAAACTAAAAAACAAAAAAGGAATCCCTGTTAGAAATGAGATTTTTTTTTATTCCCTTTCACATACGAAATCAATTGATATTTTTTGGATTTGTATCCATCGGGACTGACGGGACTCGAACCCGCAGCTTCCGCCTTGACAGGGCGGTGCTCTGACCAATTGAACTACAATCCCAGGGAAAAAGTTGTATAGCATACATATTCTTACTATTTCATTCAAACCCTTTGTTTTTCTATTTTAGATTCGAACCCCTGTACTGTAACTGAAAGAGGCAGACTTATATATATTGATATTTTTATGGGTCTGCACTTTAGCGAGATCGACACGGATTATTCGAAATCCGTTCCTTATTGCTAACTTGATTGAAAAATCAATCAATCAAGGAAACAAAAAAGACTCTTTATTTTACTTTAATCCTTTCCTTAGACTTTATACTTTTAAATCCTGATAGGAATTTTGCAAAATCCGAATTTGTGGAAAAAATATGTAATATGGAAAAAAGAAATAGCACTCGAGATTTTATTCTTTTGTATAGGAGCCCATTGGTGATTTTCAGAG